ATTAGTTAAAATGAAAGTAAAAGTTTTATAAGATTAATGTTCGCTCTAAAATATATAGATTCGATACAATAAAACAAATGATAAAAATAGGAATAATTTTCTAATTTGATTCCATAATGATTGGAAAAGAGTTAGTTTTATTTTAAAACGAAATTACACGACCCAGTTCAACTTATTCGTTTATAAGTTGAATTGAAAAATGATCCAAGAATGCATTTGCTGATTGCAAACGCGGTATGGGTAGATGTTACAGACGATGAATCAATTTTTTTATATAGTTGTGACTTTATCCTTGTTAGTGCTGTCTATAATGATAGATGACTCAAAAACTTTCAATTGGTTTTTTTTTTTTCTCCTATTTTGCAAAAAAGGAAACTCAGGTAAGTGCTTTTTTATAAACATATGTATAAAAAGACCATATTTCATTTAGCTCCTTGATGCCTACCATAACTAGTTATTTCGGTTTTCTACTAACGGCTTTAACTATAACCTCAGCTCTATTTATAGGTCTGAGCAAGATACGACTTATTTGAAATTAATTGCACAATTCATAAAAGGAAATCTTTCCGCGAACTTCTGTGTATTTCTAGTTACTTACCCTGTCAATTGCCAATTCTTGGTCATTGAGATTCATGGTAATTCGGATTAATATTTAGGTATAGATATTACCTCTTTTTTCTCCTTTCAAACAAATTGAAATGATTGAAGTTTTTCTATTTGGAATCGTGTTAGGTCTAATTCCTATTACTTTGGCTGGATTATTTGTAACTGCATATTTACAATACAGGCGTGGCGATCAGTTGGACCTTTGATTAATTAACATCTCTTTTTTTGATTGACCTCCTCCTTTCTTTAATATCCAGGAGGTCAAATAAAGATTGCTGCTCCAGTTAGTGTTTCAGTCAAATTCCATCGAAGAAGATACAAATCACGCTCTGTAGGATTTGAACCTACGACATCGGGTTTTGGAGACCCACGTTCTACCGAACTGAACTAAGAGCGCTTTCTTCTCGTAAAAGAAAAGACTGTAAAGAAAGGGATTGGCCCCAATACATCTTGTATGCATACACATATAGTATCATCATAAGAATAAAAGATTCTATATGATATGTCCAATGTGAATTGATCTCAAAAAATCCCTCGTTACTGCTCAAAGGAGCAGTAATAGGTAGGGATGACAGGATTTGAACCCGTGACATTTTGTACCCAAAACAAACGCGCTACCAAGCTGCGCTACATCCCTTCCATTGGTCTACAGTGTCATTGTAGAGAATTCCTGTCTTGTTTTCCACATCATTATTGCCTCTATTAAAACCTAGAATTTTTATGTCCATTTCGCCTTTTTGGTCTCATTTAACATATAATAATAGTAAAATACTTCTATCTATATGAAATATAGAACGGAACCCCTAGGAAAAATAAATGAGTCTTTTTGGGGAATATTGGGGAAGAAAAGGACGTTTTTTCTGTATTTAACAAAAAGTAAATCTTATTTACTGGATGATTGTACATTTCAATATGTATTATCTTATGTATTACTATAAAAGGAGGTTTTTCAATGCGAGATCTAAAAACATATCTTTCCGTGGCACCGGTACTAAGTACTCTATGGTTCGGTTCTTTGGCAGGTTTATTGATAGAGATTAATCGTTTTTTCCCGGATGCGTTGACGTTCCCCTTTTTTTCATTCTAGTTATTGACGTGGGAAGGAATAAAGAAGATTAGAGATACAATTAAATAAAGCCCCCTCTTTTCTCTTTTTTCCCTAGAATAAGGGAGGAAAGAGAAAGAATATAAAGTACATTCAACAGCTGTGAGACTCGGGTTCAGGTTGGAATTAAATTAATATAAAATTTCTATGTATTAAATTTCTATGGAAGTCGAATACAAACTCTGGTTCTAGGGAAAGAGTATTCTAGAAGATAATTATATGAAATACTGTGCTGTTGAAATATAGTTTAGAAATCTTTCTATCGTATTTCCTATATTGATTGTAATGAAATCTTGCATAAGAGGATAGCAAGTTACAAATTTTTTCCTTCCTTTCTTCTTTTTCGTTTCGGATTGAAAAAGGAAGAGTTGAGTAAATGAAAAATCCAAAGGAGGTTCATGGCTAAGGGTAAAGATGTGCGAATACCGGTTCTTTTGGAATGTACCGCTTGTGTTCGAAACGGTGTTAATAAGGAATCAACGGGGATTTCCAGATATATTACTCAAAAGAACCGGCACAATACGCCTAATCGATTGGAGTTGCTAAAATTCTGTCCATATTGTAACAAACATACGATTCATGGGGAGATAAAGAAATAGATCGAACCGAGCACCGGCGCCCTTATCTTACAAGGAAAGGGCAAAAATGACATTATATATATAACATATTTAACATAGTTAAAGATAATTATAAACAAACCAAATCCTATTTATTTATTCTAATTAAAGATACGGCTGAAATAGGATTTTAGGGATAAGAAATAAACTAACCAAACCATGGATAAATCTAAGCGAACTTTTCTTAAATCCAAGCGATCTTTTCGTAGGCGTTTGCCCCCGATCCAATCGGGGGATCGAATTGATTATAAAAACATGAGTTTAATTAGTCGATTTATTAGTGAACAGGGAAAAATATTATCTAGACGAGTGAATAGATTGACCTTGAAACAACAACGATTAATTACTATTGCTATAAAACAAGCTCGTATTTTATCTTTGTTACCTTTTCTTAATAATGAGAAACAATTTGAAAGAACCGAGTCGACCACCAGAACTCCCAGTCTTAGAGCCAGAAAAAGATAGGTTTACTCTTTCTTCACTTGAATTCAAATGCCCATCCGAACTCAAACGCGGATTTCTATTTTGTTGTAAAAATCCAAGAATCCGGATTGAAGTCTCGTGTCGTAAGAAAAAAATAATAATCTGGGAAGAATAAATTTTTTTATTGAACGTGTTGATTCATATTTATTTTGACTACTTTCTGATATTTTATCATATTCTAATTCTATTCATTTTTATTCGATCTTCCCGGAGTTCATTCTCCGGGCAACTCCGTTTAACCGGTGGATTCCTTCCAACCTACTTCTTTTATGATCTCATTGGAAATCATATAAAGACAATTCCTATTTGATATAGCTATTTGTGCAAGTATTTTACGATTAAGAAGCAACTGTCTCTTGTACAGATCATTTATTAATCTACTATAACTATAGCATACCCCCCTTTCACGAATTGCTGCATTTATTCGAGTGATCCACAAACGACGAAAGTTTATTTTTTGCTTATCCCTATCCCGATGAGCCGAAACCAAAGCTCTTATTTTTTGTTGAGTAATAGTTCGAGTAAGTCTTGAATGAGCCCCCCGAAAGCTTGATGCAAATAAACGAATTTTTGTTCTACGTCTCCGAGCGATATATCCCCGTCTAATTCTGGTCATTGAATAAATGAAACTTTAACGAATAACTAATAGATTTCCTTTCTTTCAGTTATTCTTTTGCCCCTTTCCTAGTATATTAATAACAAAACGGATTTTTCCAATGTATAAACTAAAAATTCCAATGGCTTTCGCTACTATAACCTTCCCTACCACGATTTTTTATTTTTTTCTAGGCATTTCACCTCGAAATACGAAATTATACTATACTAGGTTAAAAAAAATAGCAATGATAACTAAATAGTGGATTCCATCGTTTCTATGGTTACTTCTTAAACGGTGAGGTCTTCTCTATACACCGGAGCCTTTACTTCATTTAATCAATGTTATTGCTAACTTGTATAGTTCACATTCTTCGGCTCTACCCATGAATTATCCAGTAATAGGTCTTTCACAACGAGCTCTACCTATACAGTAACGGTATTTAATTATGAAAGTTGGCTGGGTAGCTGACCCTGTTAGTCCGTTCTTGCAAGAGGGGTCTATGTTAACTAAGATTTCCTCCGCTTAATGGATAACCATTTGCTACCAATGGAGAATTACTTCTCATCTTGAATTGAGGTGAGTGGTTTTACACCAATAGAAACCATAAATTTCATACACAATAAAAGGGATATGACCCATTTTCTTATTTTTAGATAGTAAATGTAGTTCGTTTTTCCGTTTTATCCTATTTGATCATTGATATTCGAACATTGTTCTCTTTCCTTTGTTCTAGTTCATGATCTGAACGAGTCGCACATACACCCTAGTACATGTTCCTCGACGCTGAGGGCATCCCCGAAGCGCGGGGGATTTTGTGACATTTCTGATTGGCTGTCTTGTATTTCTAATAAGTTGTTTAATCGTTGGCATGTTGAATCATATACATAATGGGCTGGTTTAGATCGATCCTAACCGTATGATTATGAATGACTTTTATTCAATAGAATAGAATCGATAGATCAATAGAATCAATAGATAGTAAATAAATAAAAGTCATAGAATATTAAACTCGGCAGGGTTCATTTTAAATCACGAATTGACGCGAAATTCAGGCTATTTATTGTCATTCAACCGCTACAAGATCAACAATTCCATAAGCTTGGGCCTCTGTTGCTGACATAAAAATATCTCTTTCCATGTCTTCGGATACAACCCATAAGGGTTTCCCCGTTCTTTGTACATAAACCCTTGTCAGGGTTTCACGTAGTTTCAGCAGTTCTCCCACTTCCAGGATGAATTCTCCCGTTGCTACTTCAGAAAAAGAACCAGCGGGTTGATGGATCATTACCCTGATGATATAAGATAAAAAAAGGTTTCTCTATTTCGCATGATGAGGGGAAGATAAAAGAAAGATAAAAGAGTAACAAGAAAAAAAGATAGAATCGAACAACCGTACGGGCATTATGCATTGCATACGGCTCTACAATAAAATTGACCCTTACCTTCCATCAAAAAAATAAAAAAAATAGGATCGATCAGACCCCGATCGGTAAATGATCAACTTACCACCCTTCTTTTCGGAGGAATTCAAAAATACTATGATGGCTCCGTTGCTTTATATATTTATTATATTTTTTTGTCTGTGATTTGT